GCCATCGTAGCTTATATAAAGCATAACACTGAAAATGTTAAGTAGGGCCCTAGAAAGCCCCGAAAGCAGAAATCTCTCGAGACTTTCCTACCATCGTACAAACCCCAAAACAAGTACCACACGAGGAATAAACAGCTGCTTGAAACTTTAGCCGCACATTTTTTCATATTAATATAATATGCATCAAGCCATCGTAGCTAATATTAAGCATAACACTAAGTGTTAAAACGGGCTGTAAAAGCCCCGAAAGCATAAAGGCTTGGTCCTGACTTTTCTATTGACTCTAGCCCGATTTACACATGCAAGTATCCGCACCCCCGTGAGAATGCCCCACTGCTTCCATTAATAAAGGAAGCAAGGAGCTGGTATCAGGCACAGCACCCGCTGGCCCAAGACACCTTGTTTAGCCACACCCCCAAGGGACCTCAGCAGTGATAGACATTAAGCTATAAGTGAAAACTTGACTTACTTAGGGCTAAGAGGGCCGGTAAAACTCGTGCCAGCCACCGCGGTTATACGAGAGGCCCAAGCCAATAGACATCGGCGTAAAACGTGGTTAGGAGGACTCAGCAATTAAAGCCGAACGGCCCCAGAACTGTTAAATGTTTACGGGAGCCAGAAGAACAACAACGAAAGTGGCTTTACAACTTCTGAACCCACGAAAGCTAAGGCACAAACTGGGATTAGATACCCCACTATGCCTAGCCCTAAACATTGATAATCTTTACACTTTTATCCGCCAGGGAAGTACGAGCATTAGCTTAAAACCCAAAGGACTTGGCGGTGCTTTAGAACCCCCTAGAGGAGCCTGTTCTATGACCGATATTCCACGTTGAACCTCACCTTTTCTTGTTATTACCGCTTATATACCACCGTCGTCAGTTTATCCCGTGATGGTCTATTAATAGACAAAATTGGCATAGCCTAGGACGTCAGGTCGAGGTGTAGTGTACGAAAAGGGAAGAAATGGGCTACATTATCTTCTTCAAAAGATGCGAATGACAGGATGAAACACCTACCTAAAGAAGGATTTAGAAGTAAGAGGGAAGAAGAGTGTCCCCCTGAAATTGGCTCTAAAGCGCGCACACACCGCCCGTCATTCTCCCCAAGCTCGAACGCCCCATTAAATAAAATTCTGATACTGCAAAGGGGAGGCAAGTCGTAACATGGTAAGTGTACTGGAAAGTGCACTTGGATAAACCAGGACATAGCTAAGACAGAAAAGCATATCCCTTACACTGATAAGTCATCCGTGCAATTCGGATTGTCCTGAAGCCAAACAGCTAGCCTAACAAACCATAAGCAACAAAAAATTATCAATAACCCTAAAAACACTCAACCAACTAAATAAACCATTTTCCCTCTCTAGTATAGGAGATAGAAATAGACACCCTGAGCCATAGATGACGTACCGCAAGGGAACGCTGAAAGAGAACTGAAACAACCCAGTAAAGCTAAGAAAAGCAGAGCTTAAGCCTCGTACCTTTTGCATCATGATTTAGCAAGTAACCCTAAGCAAAAAGAATTTTAGTTTTAGCCCCCGAAACTAAGTGAGCTACTCCAAGACAGCCTATATTGAAGGGCAAACCCCTCTCTGTGGCAAAAGAGTGGGAAGAGCTTTGAGTAGAGGTGACAGACCTACCGAACTTAGTTATAGCTGGTTGCCTGGGAATTGGATAGAAGTTCAGCCCTCTGCCTTCTTAAGTCAAAACCAAACCTTTAAGCAGACAAAAAGAAAGCAAAGGAGTTAGTTAGAGGAGGTACAGCTCCTGTATCACAAGACACAACTTTACCAGGAGGATAAAGATCATAATTTTTAAGGAATCTGTGTTTAGGTGGGCCCAGAAGCAGCCACCCTCAAAGAAAGCGTTAAAGCTCGAACACAAAACTTCCCATCAATAATGATAACTCATCTGAATCCCCTAGTACTACCCGGCCTTCCCATGCACTCATGGGATAGATAATGCTAATATGAGTAATAAGAAAGAAAGACTTTCTCCCGGCACAAGTGTATATCGGAACGAACCCGCACCGAAAATTAAAGGCCCCAAAGCACAGAGGGTAATGGAACAAACATCACTAACAAGAAACACCCCCAACACTTGCCTTTGACCCCACACTGGCGTGCCCATTCGGGAAAACTAAAAGAGAAAGAAGGAACTCGGCAAACATAAGCCTCGCCTGTTTACCAAAAACATCGCCTCTTGAACGACACACATAAGAGGTCCTGCCTGCCCGGTGACCTTGAGTTTAACGGCCGCGGTATCTTAACCGTGCAAAGGTAGCGTAATCACTTGTCCCTTAAATGGGGACCTGTATGAACGGCAAGACGAGGGCTTGACTGTCTCCTTTCTCCAGTTAATGAAATTGACCTTCCCGTGCAGAGGCGGGAATACTATCATAAGACGAGAAGACCCTGTGGAGCTTAAGGCACTTGTTCTGCTCATGTAGAAAACTCCAATTAACGAGCACTACTTTGTGAAACCAGACCCAATGCCTTCGGTTGGGGCGACCCTGGGGAAACAAAAAACCCCCATGTGGAGTGGGGCTACCAGCCCTAAAAACAAGAGCCCCTGCTCTAATCAACAGTACCTCTGACCTAACGATCCGGCCAAGGCCGATTAACGAACCAAGTTACCCCAGGGATAACAGCGCAATCCCCTTATAGAGCCCATATCGACAAGGGGGTTTACGACCTCGATGTTGGATCAGGATGTCCTAATGGTGCAGCCGCTATTAAGGGTTCGTTTGTTCAACGATTAAAATCCTACGTGATCTGAGTTCAGACCGGAGTAATCCAGGTCGGTTTCTATCTATGACGTAATTTATCTTAGTACGAAAGGATCAGAAAAATGAGGCCCCTGCTTTAAACAAGCCTCCCTCTCACTTGCTGTCTTCAACTCAAGTAAACAAGAGGTTACACAAACGAGCCCCAGAACATGGCCATTAAGGTGGCAGAGACCGGACAACTGCAGGAGGCCTAAGACCTCCCCACAGGGGTTCAAATCCTCTCCTTAATTATGACCGCCATTACCACCTATGTTATTAACCCGCTAGCATTTATTATCCCCGTACTGCTGGCCGTGGCCTTCTTTACCCTTGTAGAGCGAAAAGTACTTGGTTACATACAACTCCGAAAAGGGCCTAACATTGTCGGGCCGTACGGGCTCCTACAGCCCCTCGCCGACGGAGTAAAACTCTTCATTAAAGAACCAATCCGCCCTTCCACCGCCTCACCAATTTTATTTATTCTCGCCCCTATAATCGCCCTCACCTTAGCCTTAACACTATGGACCCCCCTTCCCCTGCCCTACCCCGCCATGGACCTAAACCTCACCATCCTCTTCATCCTGGCCCTATCTAGCCTCACAGTGTACTCAATTCTAGCCTCCGGATGAGCATCCAACTCAAAATACGCCCTAATTGGAGCGCTACGCGCCGTCGCTCAAACAATTTCATACGAAGTTAGCCTAGGATTAATTTTATTATGCCTCATCATCCTGTCCGGCGGATTCACTCTGCAAACATTTAACACCGCCCAAGAAAACGTATGGCTTATCCTCCCCGCCTGGCCCATAGCAGCAATATGATACATCTCCACCCTAGCAGAGACAAACCGCGCCCCCTTCGACCTAACCGAAGGAGAGTCAGAACTAGTCTCAGGTTTCAACGTAGAATATTCAGGGGGCCCATTCGCCCTCTTTTTCCTGGCCGAATACGCCAACATCCTACTTATAAATACCCTCTCCGCCTTACTGTTCCTCGGTGCCTCCCACATCCCAACTATTCCCGAGCTAACCTCTGTCAACTTAATAACAAAAGCCGCCCTCCTCTCTATAGTCTTCCTCTGAGTCCGAGCCTCCTACCCCCGATTCCGTTACGACCAACTCATGCACTTAGTTTGAAAAAATTTCTTACCCCTAACCCTTGCACTAGTAATCTGGCACCTCGCACTCCCAATCTCCTTTGCAGGACTCCCTCCCCATTTATAAGGACTTGTGCCTGAATTTAAAGGACCACTTTGATAGAGTGAATCATGGAGGTTAAAGCCCTCCCAACTCCTTAGAAAGAAGGGGCTCGAACCCAATCTGGGGAGTTCAAAGCTCCCTGTGCTCCCACTACACTACTTACTAGTAAAGTCAGCTAAAAAAGCTTTTGGGCCCATACCCCAAACATGTCGGTTAAAATCCCTCCTTTACTAATGAACCCCTATATTCTCTCCACCCTCCTACTAAGCCTAGGCCTAGGAACCACCCTCACCTTCGCCAGCTACAACTGACTCCTCGCCTGGATGGGCCTTGAAATCAACACTCTCGCCATTATCCCCCTCATGGCACATCACCACCATCCCCGAGCCATTGAAGCTACAACAAAATACTTCCTGACACAAGCCACCGCCGCTGCTACCCTAATCTTTGCTGCCATTACAAATGCCTGATTAGAGGGACAATGAGACATTAGTCAAATATCTCACCCTCTACCTAACACAATTGTTATTATAGCACTGGCACTCAAAATTGGGCTGGCCCCCCTTCACTCCTGGCTCCCAGAAGTACTCCAAGGGCTAAACCTCACCACTGCCCTGCTACTTTCAACATGACAAAAACTTGCCCCATTCGCACTCCTACTCCAAATTCAACCAACGAGCCCCTATCTAATAACTATTTTAGGGCTAACCTCTACTCTTGTTGGAGGCTGAGGGGGACTAAACCAAACACAACTCCGAAAGATTATAGCTTACTCCTCAGTTGCCCACCTAGGATGAATAGTCCTTGTACTTCAATTTTCCCCCTCCCTTACTTCACTAGCTTTAATTTCATACCTTGTAATAACAACAGCCACCTTCTTAATACTAAACCACAATCAAGCCACAAACATCAACTCTTTAGCCCTTTCCTGAGCTAAAACCCCCGCCTTAACCTGCATTGCCCCACTAACCCTCTTATCCCTCGGGGGCCTCCCCCCACTCACAGGCTTCATACCAAAATGAACAATTATTTTGGAACTCTCAAATCAAGGGCTAGCTACAACCGCAACTATCGCCGCACTCAGCGCCCTCCTCAGCCTTTATTTCTACCTCCGAGTTTCATACGCAATTACCCTTACTATCTCTACCAATACAACCATGGGCACAGCCCCCTGACGCGCTAAAAACACCCAAACAACCCTTCCCCTGGCACTAGCATCAACAATGGCAATTTGCCTTCTCCCCTTGACCCCAGGCATCATGGCGCTCCTCTCCCTTTAGAGGTTTAGGTTAATTTAGACCCAGGGCCTTCAAAGCCCTCAGTGGGAGTTGAAATCTCTCAAGCTCTGTAAGACTTGCGAGACATTAACTCACATCCCCTGCATGCAACGCAGGAGCTTTAATTAAGCTAAAGCCTTACTAGACAGGAAGGCCTCGATCCTACAAAATCTTAGTTAACAGCTAAGCGCCCAATCCAGCGAGCATCCGTCTACCTTTCTCCCGCCTATGTAACACAGGGCAAATAGGCGGGAGAAAGCCCCGGCAGGTTTTACCCTGCTTCTTTAGGTTTGCAGTCTAACATGTAATAACACCTCGGGGCTGGTACGAAGAGGACTTAAACCTCTGTATGTGGGGCTACAATCCACTGCTTGTCCCTCAGCCATCCTACCCGTGACACTAACCCGATGGTTTTTCTCAACTAATCACAAAGATATCGGCACCCTTTACATGATTTTTGGCGCCTGAGCCGGAATAGTGGGCACCGCTTTAAGCCTGCTGATTCGGGCGGAACTGAGCCAGCCCGGCGCCCTCCTCGGGGATGACCAGATTTATAATGTAATCGTTACAGCCCATGCTTTCGTAATAATTTTCTTTATAGTAATACCAATCATAATCGGGGGCTTTGGCAACTGGCTTATTCCCTTAATGATCGGGGCTCCAGACATGGCCTTCCCTCGTATAAATAATATGAGCTTTTGACTGCTCCCCCCATCCTTCCTACTTCTCCTTGCTTCTTCCGGAGTCGAAGCAGGAGCTGGCACTGGGTGAACGGTCTACCCCCCTCTTGCAAGCAATCTCTGCCACGCCGGAGCATCCGTGGACCTCACAATTTTCTCCCTTCATCTCGCGGGGGTCTCCTCCATCCTAGGTGCAATCAATTTTATCACAACCATTATTAACATAAAACCCCCTGCAACCTCGCAATACCAGGTCCCCCTGTTTGTTTGGGCTGTACTAATTACAGCAGTTCTTCTTCTCCTCTCACTTCCTGTGCTTGCTGCGGGCATTACTATACTCCTAACCGACCGAAACCTGAACACCACATTTTTTGACCCCGCGGGAGGAGGAGACCCTATTTTATATCAACACCTTTTCTGATTCTTTGGGCACCCCGAGGTCTATATTTTAATTCTCCCCGGGTTTGGAATAATTTCACACATCGTAGCCTACTACTCGGGCAAAAAAGAGCCTTTTGGCTATATGGGAATGGTGTGGGCTATAATAGCAATCGGACTACTGGGGTTCATCGTCTGAGCCCATCATATGTTTACAGTGGGCATGGACGTGGATACACGGGCCTACTTTACCTCCGCCACTATAATCATTGCAATCCCCACAGGGGTAAAAGTATTCAGCTGATTAGCCACCCTCCATGGGGGCTCAATTAAATGGGAAACACCCCTTCTCTGGGCACTAGGCTTTATTTTCCTATTTACAGTGGGCGGCCTTACAGGCATCGTCCTGGCCAACTCTTCTCTCGACATTGTACTACATGACACTTATTATGTTGTAGCACACTTCCACTACGTTCTATCTATAGGGGCCGTATTCGCCATTATAGCGGCCTTTGTGCACTGATTTCCACTCTTTTCAGGCTACACCCTCCACGAGACCTGAACTAAGATCCACTTCGGCGTAATGTTTGCAGGGGTAAACCTAACATTCTTCCCCCAACACTTCTTAGGCCTGGCTGGCATGCCTCGACGATACTCGGACTACCCTGACGCCTACACCCTTTGAAACACCGTCTCTTCCATCGGGTCTATGGTCTCCTTGGTCGCAGTAATTATGCTGCTTTTTATTGTATGAGAAGCATTTGCAGCTAAGCGAGAAGTCCTGGCAGTAGAATTAACTTCAACAAACATTGAATGACTCCACGGGTGCCCGCCCCCTTACCACACATTTGAAGAGCCTGCTTTTGTCCAAGTCCAGACAAACTAACACGAGAAAGGAGGGACTTGAACCCCCAATGATTGGTTTCAAGCCAACTGCATAACCCTTCTGCCTCTTTCTTATGGCGCACTAGTAATAAATATTACAATGTCTTGTCAAGACAAAATTACAGGTCAAAGTCCTGTGTGCCTCATGACAATGTCCCACGCCTCTCAACTAGGTCTTCAAAATGCAGCCTCCCCCGTGATAGAAGAACTTCTATACTTCCACGACCACACCCTGATAATTGTCTTTTTGATTAGCACTCTTGTCCTATACATTATTGTTGCCATAGTGTCAACTAAATTAACAAACAAATATATTTTGGACTCCCAAGAGATTGAAATTATTTGAACCATTCTACCAGCCATTATCCTAATTTTAATTGCCCTTCCCTCACTGCGAATTCTGTACCTAATAGAAGAAATTAATGACCCCCATTTAACTATTAAAGCAGTAGGACACCAATGATACTGGAGTTATGAATATACAGATTACGAAGCATTAGAATTTGACGCATATATGATTCCTACACAAGACCTAACCCCCGGCCAATTCCGGCTTCTGGAAGCAGACCACCGTATAGTGGTGCCTGTTGAGTCCCCCATCCGAGTCCTAATTACCGCCGCAGACGTACTTCACTCCTGAGCAGTCCCTGCACTTGGAGTTAAGATAGACGCGGTACCCGGGCGATTAAACCAAACGGCCTTTATTACTTCCCGGCCGGGGGTATTTTACGGCCAATGTTCAGAAATTTGTGGCGCAAACCATAGCTTCATGCCCATTGTTGTCGAATCAGTCCCACTCGAGCACTTTGAAGACTGATCCCTAATAATACTAAAAGACGCCTCACTAAGAAGCTAAACCGGATTATAGCGTTAGCCTTTTAAGCTAAAGATTGGTGACTTCCAACCACCCTTAGCGGCATGCCCCAGCTTGCCCCAGCACCCTGGTTAGCCTTCTCTGTAACCGCATGATTTGTCCTTCTTGTACTTATAGCTGCAAAAACTTCAATAAACCTTCTCCCAAGTAATCCTATTTCCCCAGGCAAGGAGAGTCTAAAAACAACAACCTGAAACTGACCATGACACTAAGCTTCTTCGACCAATTTATAAGCCCCGTTCTCTTTGCTGTTCCACTAAGCACTATCGCCCTGGTTATCCCGTGAGCTTTATTCCCTAGCACATCAAATCGGTGATTACAAAATCGCGCGCTAGTGCTTCAAAACTGACTTATCTCACACTTCTCCCACCAAATCATTTCACCTATGAACGCCATAGGACACAAATGAGCTTTAATTCTTCTCTCCCTCTTTCTTTACCTTCTCTCCCTAAATACGCTAGGGCTCCTCCCTTACACTTTTACCCCTACCACCCAACTGTCATTCAGCCTCGCACTCGCCATCCCTCTTTGGCTAGCTACAGTAATCATCGGCTTTCGAAGCGCCCCGGGACTCTCCTTGGCCCACCTACTCCCTGAGGGAACCCCTACCCCCTTGATCCCCATCCTTATTTTAATCGAAACTGCAAGCCTACTTATTCGACCCTTTGCCCTGGGTGTACGACTTACCGCCAATATGACAGCCGGCCATTTACTCTTGCAGCTCATTGCCACAGCAGCTTATGTCCTCCTTCCACTTATGCCAGCAGTTGCAGTCCTTACCATGACTCTTTTATTCCTACTCACCTGCCTGGAAGTTGCAGTTGCAATAATCCAAGCCTACGTATTTGTCCTATTACTCAGCCTATACCTTCAAGAAAACCTCCATGCTCCATCAATCCCATGCCTTCCACATAGTTAACCCCAGCCCCTGGCCCCTCACAGGGGCGGTAGGCGCACTTCTAATAACCTCCGGGCTAGCAAGCTGATTCCACTTAAACTGGACAGCCCTAATGATGCACGGCACAATCCTTCTTCTCCTTACTATGTACCAATGATGACGAGATATCGTACGAGAAGGAACATTTCAAGGGCACCACACCACACCCGTTCAAAAAGGATTGCGATACGGAATAATTTTATTTATCACATCAGAAGTCTTCTTCTTCCTGGGCTTTTTCTGAGCTTTCTACCACTCAAGCTTAGCCCCAACTCCCGAACTAGGGGGTTGCTGACCCCCTACTGGAATTACAACTCTTGATCCCTTTGAAGTCCCTCTACTTAATACAGCAGTCCTTCTAGCTTCCGGCGTGACCGTCACATGAGCCCACCACAGCATTATAGAGGGGAAGTGAAAACAAGGTGTTCAATCTTTACTATTGACAATTCTCTTAGGGGTTTATTTCTCGTTTCTTCAAGCAGTAGAGTACTACGAAGCCCCCTTCACAATTGCAGACGGCGTCTACGGTTCAACCTTTTTTGTTGCCACAGGCTTCCACGGCCTACACGTTATCATCGGCTCAACTTTCCTCGCTGTCTGCCTCCTCCGCCAAATTCAATTCCACTTTACCTCTGAGCACCACTTCGGGTTTGAAGCCGCTGCATGATATTGACATTTTGTTGACGTAGTCTGGCTCTTCCTGTACGTTTCAATCTACTGATGAGGCTCATAATCTTTCTAGTACCAACGTTAGTACAAGTGACTTCCAATTACATAGTCTTGGTTAAACTCCAAGGAAAGATAATGAACATAATTACAATTATCATTATCATTACTTTCTCTCTATCCCTGCTCCTGGTCATTATTTCTTTCTGACTCCCCCAGACAGGCCCTGACCATGCAAAACTGTCCCCCTATGAGTGTGGATTCGACCCACTTGGATCAGCTCGCCTCCCCTTCTCCCTTCGATTTTTCCTAGTCGCAATTTTATTTCTATTATTTGACCTAGAAATTGCCCTCCTCCTTCCCCTCCCCTGAGGAAGTCAACTTACCTCACCCCTAAACACCTTCTTCTGAGCCTCCACTGTTCTTACTCTCCTGACAATCGGCCTCATCTATGAGTGACTCCAAGGAGGTCTAGAGTGAGCAGAATAGAGGGCTGGTTTAAGCAAAACATTTGATTTCGGCTCAAATACTTATGGTTAGAGTCCATAGCCCCCTTATGACCCCCATCCACTTTTCTTTTTCAACATCCTTTGTACTAGGGCTGTTAGGGCTTGTGTTTCACCGCACACATCTATTGTCCGCCCTTCTATGTCTCGAAGGCATAATACTGTCACTGTTTATTGCCCTCTCCCTTTGGTCCTTGTCATTCTCCACCGTAAACTTCTCCGCCCTCCCAATCCTTCTCTTGGCTTTCTCAGCATGTGAAGCCTGTGCAGGACTAGCTCTGCTGGTGGCAACAGCCCGAACCCACGGAACAGACCGACTTCAGGCCTTAAACATCTTACAATGCTAAAAATTTTAATCCCTACCCTCATACTAGTCCCTGCGACCTGAGCAGCCCCTAAAAAATGGCTCTGACCAACAGCCCTTCTCCACAGCCTCCTTGTTGCAACAGCTAGCTTCGCATGATTTACAAATGCCTCAGAAACAGGATGAACCTCCCCCAACACTTATCTCGCCACTGACGCCCTCTCCACACCCTTACTGGTCCTTACCTGCTGACTTCTTCCTCTAATAATCCTCGCCAGCCAAAACCATATTAATCATGAGCCCTATAACCGCCAACGGCTGTATATCTCAATCCTGATTTCCCTCCAAATCTTTCTTATCCTCGCCTTCGGAGCCACCGAGGTCATGTTGTTTTATATTATATTTGAAGCTACGCTCATCCCCACACTAATTTTAATTACACGATGGGGCAACCAGACTGAGCGACTAAACGCAGGCACCTACTTTCTATTCTATACACTAGCAGGTTCCCTCCCCCTCTTAGTTGCCCTTTCACTTCTATATAATACCACCGGGACACTCTCTCTTTTGATTTTACAATATGCAGAACCTCTCTACCTGTCAAAGCTCACAGACATGTTCTGATGAGCAGCCTGCATCCTAGCATTTCTTGTTAAAATACCCCTATATGGTGCCCACCTCTGACTGCCCAAGGCCCACGTGGAGGCCCCAATCGCCGGCTCAATAGTCCTGGCTGCCGTGCTCCTTAAGCTGGGGGGCTACGGAATAATACGCATACTCATCATCCTCGAACCTTTAACCAAAGAACTAAGCTACCCCTTCATTATCCTTGCACTATGGGGCATTGTTATAACTGGCTCGATTTGTCTACAACAAACAGACCTGAAATCCTTGATCGCTTACTCCTCAGTGAGCCACATAGGCCTTGTAATTGGAGGCATTTTAATCCCAAACCCCTGAGGGTTCACAGGAGCCCTAGTTCTTATAATTGCCCACGGCCTAACTTCCTCCGCCCTATTTTGCCTGGCAAACACAAACTACGAACGAACACACAGCCGAACAATAATCTTAGCCCGAGGGCTTCAAACCATCCTGCCCCTAATAACCGCATGATGATTTATTCTAGCTCTCGCCAACTTAGCCCTCCCTCCCCTCCCCAACTTGATGGGAGAACTCATAATTATCACCTCACTTTTAAACTGATCCTGGCCTACGATTATCTTAACTGGCCCCGGCACCTTGATTGCGGCGGGCTACTCCCTGTACATATTTTTAATAACACAACGAGGCAAAACCCCCGCCCAAATACTCGCCACCCCTCCCACCCAAACTCGAGAACACCTGCTTATTGCCCTCCATCTACTCCCCCTCCTCTTATTAATCCTTAAACCTGAAATTATTTGAGGATGAACTGCCTGTGAACATAGTTTAACCAAAGCACTAGGTTGTGGACCTAAAAATGGGGGTTAAAATCCCCTTGTTCACCGAGAGGTGCTTGTAGCCACGAAAACTGCTAATTTTCGTCTCCTCGGTTAGATCCCGAGGGCCCCTCGAACTTGCTCCTAAAGGATAGCAGCTTATCCGTTGGTCTTAGGAACCAAAAACTCTTGGTGCAAATCCAAGTAGCAGCTATGACTGCCTCCCAAGTAATAACCTCTGCCCTCCTGATCATTTTTGCGCTCCTAACACACCCCATCATCACCACACTCAGCCCCTCCCCACGAGACCAGGCCTGAGCATTAAAGCAAGCTAAAACTGCTGTAAAAATAGCATTTTTTGTCAGCCTCCTCCCCCTTGTCATTTTCCTTAATGAAGGAGCAGAAATCATCACATCGACCTGGTCATGAATAAATACAGAGACAGTTAAAATCAATGTCAGCTTCTACTTTGATAGTTACTCAATTATTTTTACACCCATCGCCCTCTACGTGAGCTGATCTATTCTAGAATTTGCCGCCTGATACATACACTCCGACCCAAACATAAATCGATTTTTTAAATATCTATTAATATTCCTTATCACAATAATTATTCTCGTCACAGCTAACAATATATTCCAATTGTTTATCGGCTGAGAGGGCGTCGGAATTATATCTTTCTTGCTCATTGGCTGATGAGGTTCACGGGCAGATGCAAACACTGCAGCCTTACAGGCTGTTCTTTATAACCGCGTCGGCGACATCGGCCTAATTTATGCCATGGCATGAATAGTAATAAATACCAACTCGTGGGAAATTCAACAGATTTTTATAAACACCACAAACATTGACCTCCTGCCCCCTCTTCTAGGCCTCATCCTCGCTGCCACTGGAAAATCTGCCCAATTCGGACTCCACCCATGGCTCCCCTCGGCCATGGAAGGCCCTACTCCGGTATCTGCCCTACTTCATTCAAGCACAATAGTCGTTGCGGGCATCTTCCTTTTAATTCGCTTCAGCCCGCTTCTGCAAAATAACCCGACAGCCCTAACCACATGCCTCTGCCTGGGGGGCCTAACAACCCTATTCACCGCCACCTGTGCCCTCACCCAGAATGACATTAAAAAAATTGTAGCCTTCTCTACCTCAAGCCAACTGGGCCTAATAATAGTCACACTGGGCCTAAACCAACCCCAACTAGCCTTCCTGCATATCTGCACACACGCCTTCTTCAAAGCCATACTATTCCTATGCTCTGGGTCAATCATTCACAGCCTAAATGATGAACAAGACATCCGCAAAATGGGGGGAATACAACACCTTACCCCCTTTACCTCTGCCTCCCTTACCCTAGGCAGCCTCGCCCTCACAGGCACCCCCTTCCTAGCGGGCTTCTTCTCAAAAGACGCCATTATTGAAGCCTTAAACACCTCCCATCTTAACGCCTGAGCCCTAACCCTCACCCTTCTCGCCACCTCCTTCACCGCAGTATATAGCCTTCGCATTGTACTCCTAGTTTCAATAGGCCACCCCCGATTTAATGCCTCTTCCCCCATCAACGAAAACAACCCAATAGTTATTAACCCAATCAAACGCCTTGCATGAGGCAGCATTGTCGCCGGCCTACTAATCACCTCCAATATTTTTCCCCTAAAAACGCCAGTTATAACTATACCCGCCCCCCTGAAACTTTCAGCCCTAGCCGTAACAGCCCTCGGCTTCCTAGCTGCACTACAACTAGCCTCCCTAACACACAAACAATTCAAACACACCCCCACCCTTCTCCCTCACCACTTCTCAAACATACTAGGGTATTTTCCAATGGTCACCCATCGCCTTACCCCCCAAATAAGCCTAACCCTCGGCCAACTAATCTCCTCCCAGAGCATCGATCAGACACACATAGAAAAGATCGCCCCCAAAGCCCTGATCTCTCTCAACAAGCCACTAATCACTTCAACAAGCAACCTCCAAAACGGACTAATTAAATCCTACCTTGTTTTCTTCATCACTTCCCTCTCCCTTGCCCTTCTTCTAACTGCTTTCTAGACAACCCGCAAGGCCCCTCGACTTAGCCCCCGCGTCAACTCAAGAACCACAAACAATGTCAACAAAAGCACCCAAGCACTAATAACTAACATCCCTCCCCCAACAGAAAACATTAGTGCCACCCCACTTATATCCCCCTGAACCATCAAAACCCCGCCCGACTCCCCTACAGTCGCCCAACAAAACTCATATCACCCCCCCCGAAAGAAAATGCAAGCTACAGCAACCACAAACACATACCACAGCACAGATAGCGCAACAGGTTCACTTCCCCAAGTCTCAGGGTAAGGCTCCGCCGCAAGAGCAGCAGTATACGCAAATACAACAAGTATCCCCCCTAGGTAAATCAAAAATAAAATCAAAGACAAAAAAGAGCCCCCATGCTCTGACAAAACCCCACAGCCAAGACCCCCTACAATTACCAACCCCAAAGCCCCAAAATAGGGCGAAGGATGTGAAGCAACTGCTAAAAGACCTAGCACCACCCCAACAAGTAACAGTACTATTACATAAGTCATAGTTCCTGCCCGGACTTCCACCGAGACTAGTGATCTGAAAAACCACCGTTGTATTCAACTACAAAAACTAAAAATGACCAGCCTCCGCAAAACCCACCCACTCCTAAAAATTGCTAGCGACACAGTAGTCGACCTCCCAACCCCGTCAAACATCTCTGCATGATGAAACTTTGGTTCACTACTAGGCATATGCCTCATCGTTCAAATTCTAACAGGCCTATTTCTAGCAATACACTACACCTCCGATATCGACACAGCCTTTTCATCAGTAACTCACATCTGCCGAGATGTCAACTACGGCTGGCTGATTCGAAACCTTCACGCCAACGGAGCCTCCTTCTTCTTTATCTGTATTTACCTCCACATCGGGCGAGGTCTTTATTATGGCTCCTACCTCTACAAAGAGACCTGGAATGTCGGCGTAATTTTATTGCTATTAGTTATAATAACCGCCTTCGTGGGTTATGTTCTCCCGTGAGGGCAAATATCCTTCTGAGGCGCCACCGTCATCACCAACCTTCTCTCCGCAGTCCCTTATGTCGGAACCGACCTCGTCCAATGAATTTGAGGCGGCTTCTCAGTTGACAAAGCAACCCTTACCCGCTTCTTTGCATTCCACTTCCTTTTCCCCTTCATTATTGCAGCCGCCACACTAATCCATCTAATCTTTCTCCACGAGACCGGATCTAATAACCCTCTGGGACTAAACTCAGACGCTGATAAAATCCCCTTCCACCCTTACTTCTCTTACAAAGACCTCCTAGGATTTGCGCTAGCACTCTTAGCACTCTCCTCCCTTGCACTTTTCGCCCCCACACTCTTAGGTGACCCCGACAACTTCACCCCTGCAAATCCCCTTGTAACACCACCCCACATCAAACCCGAATGATACTTCCTATTTGCATATGCCATTCTACGATCGATCCCGAACAAGCTAGGAGGCGTCGTAGCTCTCCTGGCATCCATTTTGATCCTTATACTAGTTCCAATCCTTCACACGTCCAAACACCGAGGAGTCACCTTTCGTCCCCTCAGCCAGTTCTTATTTTGAGTCCTAGTCGCAGATGTTGCTATTTTAACATGGATCGGAGGCATACCCGCTGAAGACCCTTACGTACTAATTGGACAAGCCGCCTCAATCATTTATTTCGCCCTATTTTTATGCATCATGCCAGCGGCGGGCCTGTTAGAAAACAAAGCCCTCGCACGAATCTGCATCAGTAGCTCAGTCACTAGAGCACCGGTCTTGTAAACCGGAGGCCGAGGGTTTGTCCCCTCCCGATGCTCAAAGAAGGGGGACTCAAACCCCCGCCACTAGCTCCCAAAGCTAGAATCCTTTACTAAACTATTCTTTGCCTTCTATTATTTGGTATGGTGTAAATACATATTATGTATAATCAACCATCTTGTATTTAAACCAAGTTTCAGGGACTATTCAAACTAAGGGTTACTGAAACCATTAAACTGATATATTAAGAATAACTGAATGTCACCCAGGAAATTGAATCTTCAGCATAATTGCCAGTCAAATTATACACCAAGTACTCAACACATCTGAGTTCATGTATTATTGAGCCCAATAAGAGCCCAGCAACCTATGTATGAAAGGTTAATCATTAATGATGGTGAGGGACAATTATTGTGGGGGTCACACATGGTGAATTATTCCTGGCATTTGGTTCCTATTTCAGGAACCCTAAATTAAACAACCCCCCAGTAGACCATGGACAGGCATAAGTTAATGGTGGAGTACTATGATGGGACACCCCCCATGCCGGGCGTTCTCTCCATAGGGCTACTGGTATCTTTTTTTGTCCTCCTTTCACTCTCATTTCAGAGTGCACACGGTATTAGCTGACAAGGGTGTACATTTTTCTTGGACGCATAGAAATTGGTGAAGTTTATTTTCTGCATCCTATAAGACTTGCAAAGATCAATCTCAAGAGCATAAAGAAAAATCATTACCACAAATAGTATTATTATTTTTAACCTATCTTGAAGGTGTATTTTGGTTTACCCCCCCTACCCCCCCAAAACTCGACGTATTACACTCTTGAAGCCTCCCCATCAGGAAGACATCAGGCAGTCCAATATTAGGAATTGAAGAAACTAAGTTGCACTATTATAGTATTACCAT